AATTTAAAATATATTTATTATATGCACTTTGGCCCTAACAAGCCCATTAAAATTTATAGAAGATTTAAATTATATATTATTAATTTAAAATATATTTATTATATGCACTTTGGCCCTAACAAGCCCATTAAAATTTGTAATATATTATAATATATTTATTATACGCACTTTGGCCCTAACAAGCCCATTAAAATTTGTAATATATTATAATATTTTTCAACCGCTGGCATAGCTTAATTAAAGCGTAGCACTGAAAATGCTAAAATAGACTGTAATCTGTCTTGCAAGCAAAAGGTTTGGTCCTGGCCTTATTATTTATTTAAATTATGATTATACATGCAAGCCTCAACATTCCGGTGAGAATTCCCATTAGTACCCTTTAGTAACAACGGAGAAGGTATCAGGCACCAATAGCCCAAAACACCTTGCTAAGCCACACCTACACAGGAAATCAGCAGTAATAAACATTGAATATAAGTGTCAACTTGATTCAGCAATAATTTATAGGGTCGGTAAATCTCGTGCCAGCCACCGCGGTTATACGAAAGACTCAAATTAATATACACGGCCCAAAGAGTAGTTATAGAAAAATCTTAATAGAAATGAGCATCATCTAAGCTGTCATACGCAAATTATGATTGAAACAAAATATTCTACTACACTTGAAGCTACTACAGCCATGAAACAAACTGGGATTAGATACCCCACTATGCCTGGCCATAAACTTTGGAAATACCCGCCGGAGCACTACGAGCCACAGCTTAAAATTCAAAGGACTTGGCGGTGCCATACAACCATCTAGAGGAGCCTGTTCTATAATCGATAACCCCCGATAAACCTCACCACCCTTTGCCTATACAGCCTATATACCACCGTCTTCAGCTTACCCTTTAAATGCCTAATAGTAAGCAAAAATAATTTAAATAAAAAAGTCAGGTCAAGGTGTAGCATATAGGGCGGAAAGAAATGGGCTACATTTTCTAAATAGAAAATTACGAAATATTTTATGAAATAAAATATAAAGGAGGATTTAGTAGTAAAAAGAAAATAGAGTGTTATTTTTAAATTGGCAATATGGCGCGCACACACCGCCCGTCACCCTCTTTAAATTATACTAAATTAAATAAACTAGTTCTTAAACAAGAAGAGGAAAGTCGTAACATGGTAAGTCTACCGGAAGGTGGCCTTGGACATCAGAATATAGCTTAATTAAAGCATTTTGCTTACACCAAAAAAATATCTAGTAATTAGATTATTCTGAATTGAAAATTTAGCCTACCAACACTATACCTAACTTAGTACAATAAATCATTTATTTATGCTAGTATTGGCGACAGAAAACTTTTTAGCGCAATAAACAAAGTACTGCAAAGGAAAAATGAAATAAAAATGAAATAAACTATAAAAATATAATAAAGCAAAGATAAAAGCCTGTACCTTTTGCATAATGGTCTAGCAAGTCCAACTCAACAAAAAGAATTTTAGTTGATAGTCCCGAAACCGAGCGAGCTACCCTAAAGCAGCAATAAAGAGCGAACCCGTCCCTGTGGCAAAAGGGTGGGAAGACTTTAAGGTAGTGGCGATAAACCTAACGAGCCCGGACATAGCTGGTTACTTGAGAATGAATTTAAGTTCAACTAAAAGCATTAAAAACACTAAAAGTATAAATACCGCTTTTATTTTAACCAACTGAGGTACACCCCAATTGGTAAAGGAAACAGCCTAAATTAATGAATAATGATTATAATAAATAGGAAACAAGACTAGTAGGCCTAAAAGCAGCCACCTAATATAGCGTCAAAGCTTTACTTATAGACCCCCTAATATTTTAATAAAAAATCTAAACTCATAAAAAAAATCAAGTCAATCTATATTATAGATAAATTACTACTAGAATTAGTAACAAGAAAAAAATTCTAAAATACACGTGTAAATCAGAACGAATCAGCCACTGATAATTAACTATAAGCCATATAAACAAGAAATATAAGATTAAAAGATAGTTAACCCAACACAGGAGTATTACAAATGATTTAATGTCTGAAAAGGAACTCGGCAAGCTAGAGATTCGCCTGTTTACCAAAAACATCGCCTTTTGAAATACAAATATAAGAGGTACTGCCTGCCCAGTGACACTTGTTCAACGGCCGCGGTATTATGACCGTGCAAAGGTAGCGTAATCACTTGTCTTTTAAATAAAGACCGGTATGAATGGCAAAACGAAAACTCAACTGTCTCCTCAGACAAGTCAGTGAAATTGATTTCCCCGTGAAGAAGCAGGGATAATAATATAAGACGAGAAGACCCTATGGAGCTTTAAACCAAAACTACCCACCCTCTTAAAATTTTAAAAAGTGGAGTTAGCCATAGGTTTTGGGTTGGGGCGACCACGGAGTAAAAATTAACCTCCGAGAAATAATTAAGAAGAACATTTCAAAAAATAATAATGTTATATATTGACCCAATAATTGATCAACGAACCAAGTTACCCTAGGGATAACAGCGCAATCCTCTCAAAGAGTCCCTATCGACGAGAGGGTTTACGACCTCGATGTTGGATCAGGACCCCCAAATGGTGCAAAAGCTGTTAAAGGTTCGTTTGTTCAACGATTAATGTCCTACGTGATCTGAGTTCAGACCGGAGTAATCCAGGTCAGTTTCTATCTATAAATAATTTTTTCTAGTACGAAAGGACCGAAAAAATAAGGCCTATAAGAAACTTAAGCCTTTAAAAAACTTCTGACCATAATAAAGAAGATAATACAACAAGAGTCTAACGACTTATTGGAGTGGCAGAGGCTGGTAATTGCAAAAGATCTAAGACCTTTACATCGAGAGTTCAAATCCCTCCTCCAATTATGAATATTATATTAATAATTATTAACCCTCTCCTTTATATTATTCCAGTACTATTGGCTGTAGCATTCTTAACCCTCTTAGAACGAAAGGTCCTAGGATATATACAACTTCGAAAAGGCCCTAATATTGTAGGACCAACCGGCCTACTTCAACCAATCGCAGACGGAGTTAAACTATTTACAAAAGAACCTGTTCGACCATCAACTTCATCACAAACACTATTTTTATTAATGCCCACAATAGCCCTTACTATTTCTCTTTTAATCTGGGTCCCACTCCCACTCCCCAATACACTTTCCAACTTAAATCTGGGAGTCTTATTTATACTCGCACTATCCAGCTTAGCAGTCTACTCAATTCTAGGATCTGGCTGAGCATCAAACTCAAAATATGCGCTTATTGGAGCCCTCCGGGCAGTAGCCCAAACAATCTCATATGAAGTTACACTTGGCCTAATTCTTTTATGCTTAATTTTACTAACAGGTGGATTTATACTATTAAATTTTCACACGGCACAAGAACTTATATGATTTATTGTACCAGCATGACCAATAGCTGGAATGTGATTTATTTCCACTTTAGCAGAAACTAACCGAGCACCCTTTGACTTAACTGAGGGGGAATCTGAACTAGTATCCGGATTTAATGTAGAATATGCAGGAGGGCCATTTGCCCTCTTCTTCCTAGCAGAATACGCAAATATCTTAATAATAAATGTTTTATCAACAATTTTATTTTTAGGAACAACCTTTCACCACCTCCAACCAGAACTCTCATCAATAAATATCATTACCAAAATATCTATTTTAACAGTACTATTTTTATGGGTACGAGCCTCCTACCCACGGTTTCGGTATGATCAACTAATACACCTAGTATGAAAAAACTTTTTACCAATTACAATTGCAATAACTATAATACACCTTTCACTGCCAATTATAATAGGCGCTCTCCCAGTAATACTATGGATATGTGCCCGAAAACTAAGGTTCACCTTGATAGGGTGATATATAGAGGCTAAAATCCTCTCATTTCCTAAAAAGATGGGACTCGAACCCACCCTCTAAAGATCAAAACTTTAAGTGCATCCAGTACACTACTTTTTAAATAGTAAAATAAGCTAAATAAGCTTTTGGGCCCATACCCCAAAAATGTTGGTTTAAACCCCTCTTTTACTAATGAGCCCGTACGCAATATCAATATTATTATCTAGCCTTTCTACAGGTACTATTATTACACTTACAAGTACACATTGATTTCTTGCCTGAGTAGGACTAGAAATTAATACATTAGCAATAGTACCCCTTATATCAAAGATACAACATCCTCGAGCAACAGAAGCCGCTACAAAATATTTTTTAACCCAAGCCGCTGCCTCCGCCCTATTAATATTTGCCGCAGCAACAAATGCCGGATATACTGGAGAATGAACTATTATAAATATACAAACTACTATCCCTTCCTTTATATTAATGACCGCACTAATAATTAAATTAGCCGTAGCTCCATTCCACCTGTGATTACCAGATGTCATTCAAGGACTAGACTTAATAACCTGCTTAATTTTATCAACTTGACAAAAACTAGCCCCATTCGCCCTTCTAATTCAAATTAACGCAGAATTAAATCCAACGCTAATAACCTTTATAGGCATGCTATCAATTATTATTGGCGGTTGAGGCGGCCTCAACCAACCACAAATACGAAAAATAATAGCATACTCCTCTATTGCTCACCTCGGCTGAATAATTATTGTATTAACCCATTCCAGTCATTTAATAATACTTAACTTGCTAGTATATTTAATTATAACTTCATCTATGTTTTTAATGATAATAAGCCTATCATCAACTAGTATTAACAAAACATCCATTTCCTGAATAAAAAATTTACCTCTTATATCAACAATAATACTTGTATTAATATCCCTAAGCGGACTTCCACCAATATCAGGGTTTTTACCGAAATGATTAATTTTAGAAGAAATTGTGAAACAAAATATAACATTAATTGCTACTATTGCAGCACTCTCAACAATACTAAGCCTATTTTTTTATCTCCGCCTATCTTATGTTGTCTCACTCACAACTTCCCCAACAACTGCCAGCTCTAAAATATTATGACGCCTAAAAATGAACTTAAATAAAGTAATATCCACAATAATTATTATATCCACTATATTATTACCCTTAACACCAACAATTCTTAACCTATTTTAAAAGGTTTAGGATAATTTAAACCAAGGACCTTCAAAGTCCTAAATAGGAGTTAAATCTCCTAACCTTTGATAAGACTTGCAGAACTTTATTCCACATCTTCTGAATGCAACCCAGACACTTTAATTAAGCTAAAACCTTCCTAGATTAGCAGGCTTTTATCCTACTACAATTTAGTTAACAGCTAAATACCTACTTTCAGGCTTTAATCTACTTCTCCCGCTGTGGGGGGGGGAAGCGGGAGAAGCCCCGGCAGATATTATTCTGCTCTTAAAAACTTGCAATTTTGCGTGCTATACACTACGGACCTTGATAAGAAAAGGGGTTTACCTTTATAAATGAGGTTACAACTCAACGCCTATCTCGGCCACCTTACCTGTGATAATTATTCGATGACTATTCTCCACAAACCATAAAGATATTGGCACCCTATACCTTGTATTTGGTGCTTGAGCCGGCATAGTCGGTACGGCCTTAAGCCTCCTAATTCGAGCTGAACTTAGCCAACCCGGCGCCTTACTAGGAGATGACCAAATTTATAATGTTATTGTTACAGCACATGCTTTCGTAATAATTTTCTTTATAGTTATACCCCTAATAATTGGCGGTTTTGGTAATTGACTCCTTCCATTAATAATTGGAGCCCCTGATATAGCCTTCCCACGTATAAATAATATAAGCTTCTGGCTTTTACCTCCTTCCTTCCTGCTTCTACTCGCTTCTTCTGGTGTTGAAGCCGGGGCAGGTACAGGCTGAACCGTATATCCTCCTCTAGCAGGAAATCTAGCCCATGCAGGGGCATCTGTTGACTTAACTATTTTCTCCCTACACTTAGCAGGGGTATCCTCTATCCTAGGTGCCATTAATTTTATTACTACATCAATTAATATAAAACCTCCATCAATATCACAATACCAAACCCCACTATTTGTGTGATCTGTACTTATTACTGCTATCCTTCTACTTCTTTCTTTACCTGTACTGGCAGCCGGCATCACTATACTTCTCACAGATCGAAACTTAAATACAACCTTTTTTGACCCAGCAGGAGGCGGAGACCCAGTACTTTACCAGCACTTATTCTGATTTTTTGGTCATCCAGAAGTATATATTCTTATTTTACCCGGCTTCGGCATAATTTCACACATCGTTACATACTACTCAGCTAAAAAAGAACCATTCGGCTATATAGGAATAGTATGAGCAATAATATCAATTGGCCTTTTAGGCTTTATTGTATGAGCCCATCACATATTTACAGTTGACCTTAATGTTGATACACGCGCATATTTTACTTCAGCAACAATAATTATCGCAATCCCTACCGGCGTAAAAGTATTTAGCTGATTAGCAACAATACACGGAGGAACAATTAAATGAGACGCAGCTATATTATGAGCACTTGGATTTATTTTTCTTTTCACAGTAGGCGGCCTTACCGGAATTGTATTAGCTAATTCTTCACTAGATATTGTATTACATGACACCTATTATGTTGTAGCTCACTTCCACTATGTATTATCCATAGGAGCCGTATTCGCTATTATAGGCGGATTTGTGCACTGATTTCCTCTATTTTCAGGATATACATTAAACCCTGAATGATCAAAAGTTCACTTCGGCGTTATATTTATTGGAGTTAATCTAACATTTTTTCCTCAGCACTTCCTAGGATTAGCAGGTATACCACGACGATATTCGGACTACCCAGACGCCTATACAATATGAAATACAGTATCCTCAATTGGATCCTTAATTTCACTAGTAGCAGTTATTATAATAATATTTATTATCTGAGAGGCCTTCGCAGCCAAACGAGAAGTAAAAACCACAGAACTTAACTCAACAAATATTGAATGATTACATGGATGCCCTCCACCTTACCACACATTTGAAGAGCCGTCTTATGTACAAACACGTTCTTAACAAGAAAAGAGGGAATCGAACCCCCATTATCTAATTTCAAGTTAGACACACAACCAATCTGTCATTTCCTTAAGATGTTAGTAAAATATTACAAAGCCTTGTCATGGCTTAATTACTAGTTTAACCCTTGTACATCTTATATGGCACATCCATCACAACTAGGATTTCAAGATGCAGCTTCCCCTATTATAGAAGAACTATTACACTTTCACGACCATGCCTTAATGGCAGTATTTTTAATTAGCACTTTAGTACTATATATTATTACAGTTATAATAACAACCAAATTAACTAATACAAGCGCCATAGATGCCCAAGAGATTGAAATAGTATGAACTATTATACCTGCTATTATTCTTATTGTCATTGCCCTTCCATCACTACGCATTCTTTATTTAATAGATGAAATTAATGATCCACATCTAACGGTAAAGGCGGTGGGACACCAATGATATTGAAGCTACGAATTTACTAACTATGAAGACCTTATATTTGATTCTTATATAGTACCCTCACAGGACTTACCTTCAGGACAGTTCCGACTACTAGAAGTAGATAACCGTATGGTAGTACCAATAGAATCCCCAATCCGAATGTTAATCTCCGCCGAAGACGTCTTACACTCATGAGCTATCCCCTCAATAGGCATTAAAACAGATGCTATTCCAGGACGACTAAATCAAACAACTTTTATTGCCCCTCGCCCAGGGGTTTTTTATGGTCAATGCTCTGAAATTTGCGGAGCCAACCACAGCTTTATACCAATTGTAGTAGAAACAACTCCCCTAAACCACTTTCAAACCTGATCATCTCTAATGCTAGAATCCTCATTAAGAAGCTTCCACGGATAAGCAACAGCCTTTTAAGCTGCAGTAAGGTGACTTCCTATCACCCTTAATGATATGCCACAACTTAACCCAGGCCCCTGATTATTTATCTTTACTGTATCATGATTAATTTATCTATTTATCTTAACCCCTAAAACAGCCAATTTAAAAGTACTTAACGAGCCTGCAGCTCAAAATTTTAATGCAAACACAACCCAACCCTGAAACTGACCATGAACCTAAGCTTTTTTGACCAATTTGCAAGTCCAACACTTATAGGTATCCCCCTTATTATTTTATCCCTCCTTTTACCAATTTTTTTATTAATCCCACAAACGAAACTGTGAGTAGGAAATCGAATGCAATCCTTACAATTATGATTTTCTCATAACTTTATTAAACAACTTATACTTCCCTTAAACAAACCTGGCCACAAATGATCCCTTATTCTTATATCCTTAATATTACTTTTAATATCTGTAAATTTACTAGGACTACTTCCATATACTTTTACACCTACAACCCAACTGTCAATAAATTTAGGGTTGGCTACTCCATTATGACTAGCTACCGTGCTCTTAGGAATGCGAAATCAACCTACCAACTCCCTTGGCCACATATTGCCAGAAGGAACACCTTCCCTACTAATTCCAACCCTTATCGTAATTGAAACAATTAGCCTATTCATTCGACCTATTGCATTAGGAGTTCGACTAACCGCTAACCTAACAGCAGGACATCTACTAATCCAATTAATTTCAACCGCTGTATTTGTACTTTTACCAATAATACCTACAGTAGCTATTATTACAGCAATAGTACTCTTTCTACTTACATTACTAGAAATTGCCGTAGCAATAATTCAAGCTTACGTCTTTGTTCTTCTTCTAAGTCTTTATTTACAAGAAAACGTATAATGGCACACCAAGCTCACGCCTTCCATATAGTAGACCCAAGTCCATGACCACTAACAGGGGCCATTGCTGCATTACTTCTCACATCCGGCCTCGCAATATGATTTCACTTCGGCACAATAATTTTAATATATACAGGACTAATTATTATATTAATAACAATAATTCAATGATGACGAGACATTGTACGAGAAGGTACTTTTCAAGGTCACCACACGCCCCCAGTACAAAAAGGACTGCGATATGGGATAATCTTATTTATTACATCCGAGGTTTTATTCTTTTTTGGATTCTTCTGAGCATTCTATAACTCAAGCCTTGCCCCAACGCCAGAACTAGGAGAAGCTTGACCCCCAACAGGGATTATTCCACTAGACCCATTTGAAGTTCCTCTTCTAAACACCGCTGTTCTTCTAGCATCAGGAGTTACTGTTACATGAACCCATCACAGCATTATAGAAGGACATCGAAAAGAAACTATTCAATCTCTATCTCTAACTATTATTTTAGGGGTATATTTTACTGTTCTTCAAGCCATAGAATATTATGAAGCCCCTTTCTCAATTGCAGATGGAGTTTATGGCTCAACTTTTTTTGTTGCAACAGGCTTCCACGGTCTTCACGTGATTATTGGCTCAATATTTTTATTAGTATGTCTTCTACGACAAATTAACTTTCATTTTACCTCTAACCATCATTTTGGATTTGAGGCAGCCGCCTGATATTGACACTTTGTTGACGTAGTCTGACTTTTCCTATATGTTTCTATTTATTGATGAGGATCTTGTCTTTTTAGTATAAAAATATAAATGACTTCCAATTATTAGATCTTAGTTTAATCTGAGAAAAGACAATAAATCTTATTTTACTTATACTTATTATTACAACAGTACTATCAACATTATTAATTATAGTTGGATTTTGACTTCCAATTAATATACCAGACCAAGAAAAAGTATCCCCTTATGAATGCGGATTTGACCCGCTCGGATCAGCACGACTCCCATTTTCAATTCGATTCTTTTTAATCGCTATTTTATTTCTCCTATTTGACCTAGAAATTGCTTTACTTTTACCCACACCATGAGCCACCCAAGAAGACCCAACAAATATAATTATTTGATCTTTTACTATTTTATTACTCCTTACTGCAGGCCTCATATATGAATGAGCGCAAGGAGGACTTGAATGAGCTGAATGAGCATTTAGTCTAATTAAGATAATTGATTTCGACTCAATTAATTCTAGTTAAATCTAGAAATACTCTATGTCCCCAACACTATTTACAATATACTCAGCTTTTTTAATTAGCATTTCTGGGCTAACACTTCACCGCACACACTTATTATCTGCTTTATTATGCTTAGAAGGAATAATATTAGCATTATTCCTAATATTGTCTGTATGAACAAAACAATTAGAATCTTTATCCTTTTTTTCCTTACTAATATTTATATTAACTTTCTCTGCCTGTGAGGCCGGCACAGGCCTCTCCTTAATAGTTGCAACGACCCGAACACATGGCACAGACCATCTTAAAAACCTTAATCTTCTACAATGCTAAAAATTATTATTCCTACAACCTTGCTAATCCCAACAATCTGACTTTCATCAAAAAAATGGATATGATTCAACGCTACATTTAATAGCTTATTAATTGCTTCAGTAAGCCTAAACCTATTAATGTTACCATCAGAGCTAATAATTTCATTAAATAAATATATAGGATTAGACTATGTTTCCTCCCCATTACTGGTCTTAACCTGCTGACTTCTCCCACTTATAATTTTAGCTAGCCAAAATCATCTTAAAGATTCCCCCCTAGGGCGACAACAAATGTATATTTCAATGCTTACTATACTACAAATTATACTTATTATAGCCTTTTCATCAACAGAGTTAATTTTATTTTATATTACATTTGAAGCTACTTTAATTCCCACACTAATTATTATTACACGATGAGGGAACCAAACTGAACGACTTAATGCAGGAACATATTTTTTATTCTATACACTGGCCGGCTCATTACCCTTGTTAGTTTCTCTTCTCCTCCTCTCATCTAATATAGGATCCCTTTCTATTAATATAATTGCCACATCACCAGAAATATACATAATAACAACGACAAGCAAACTTATGTGATTTGGCTGCCTAACAGCATTTATAGTCAAAATACCTCTTTACGGCGCCCACCTCTGATTGCCAAAAGCCCACGTAGAAGCCCCAGTAGCCGGATCTATAATTCTAGCCGCTGTCCTTCTTAAACTAGGAGGCTACGGCATTATTCGAGTAACTATGTTATTTACCCCTCTAGTAGAACTATCATACCCATTTATTATCCTGGCCCTATGAGGAGTATTAATAACAGGGTTAGTTTGTATACGACAAACAGACCTCAAATCACTTATCGCTTACTCCTCAGTAAGCCACATGGGGTTAGTAGTAGCAGCTGCCCTAATTCAGACACCTTGAAGTTTTACCGGTGCAATCTTATTAATAATTTCTCACGGACTTATCTCTTCATCTTTATTTTGCCTAGCAAATACAAATTATGAACGCACACATAGCCGAACAATAGTTTTAGCCCGAGGATTACAAACAATTTTACCATTAATAGCTACATGATGACTTATTTCAAATTTATCAAATTTAGCCCTACCCCCAACCACAAACCTATGAGGAGAGCTAATAATTATAATATCCTTATTTAACTGATCACCCTGAACAATTTTAATAACTGGACTTGGAACACTAGTAACAGCCGCTTATACCCTATATATATTCTTAATAACTCAACGAGGCCAACTACCAAGCCATCTAAAAATCTCTTCCCCAACCTTTACTCGTGAACACTGCCTAATAGCTATACACTTATTCCCTATAATGCTATTAATACTTAAACCAGAGGTTATCTCAGGAGGGTTCTCATGTATATATAGTTTAAAAAAATTCTAGATTGTGATTCTAGAGATGAAAGTTAAACCCTTTCTATAAACCGAGAAGAGTTAAGAAACACAGAAAGCTGCTAACCATCTGTCCCGCAGTTAAAATCTGTGGTCTACTTAACTTTTAAAGGATAACAGTTAACCGACGACCTTAGGAGCCGAAACTCTTGGTGCAAATCCAAGTAAAAGTAATGGACTTTATACTAATCTTTAATTCTTCCATTATACTTTCACTAATTATACTGATTATTCCCCTTGTTACTACTATTATGCAACAAGAAAATTGACATATTTTAGTAAAAATATCAGTAAAATTTTCATTTTTTACCAGCATACTGCCAATAATAATTTTTATAGAACAAGGTCTAGAATCAATAACTACAGGCTTTAATTTCATGACTATTTATAATTTTAATATTTCCTCCAGCATTAAAATAGACATATATTCCACAATATTCTTACCAGTTGCCCTATTTGTAACATGGTCCATCCTTGAATTTGCAATATGATATATACACTCCGATCCCCTAATTGACCAATTTTTTAAATATTTATTATTATTTCTAATAGCAATAATAATTCTTGTTACAGCCAATAACCTGTTTCAACTCTTTATTGGTTGAGAGGGGGTAGGAATTATATCCTTCTTATTAATTGGATGATGATACTCACGTGCTGATGCTAACACAGCTGCAATACAGGCTGTTATTTATAACCGAATCGGAGACATTGGACTTATTATCACTATATCTTGAGTAGCAATTAATATTAATTCACTAGAAATTCAACAAATCTTTATATTATTTACTAAAAATGAGTCTATTATTCCACTACTAGGATTAATCTTGGCAGCCACAGGGAAGTCCGCACAATTTGGCCTTCACCCCTGATTACCCGCAGCCATAGAAGGCCCTACCCCCGTATCAGCCCTACTTCATTCAAGCACTATAGTCGTCGCCGGAATCTTCTTACTCATTCGATTTCAACCAATAATTGAACAAAACTCATATTCCCTAATAATCTGTCTATGTCTTGGAGCCATAACTACCTTATTTACAGCTGCATGTGCTTTAACTCAAAATGATATTAAAAAAATTGTAGCTTTCTCTACCTCAAGCCAGCTTGGACTAATAATAGTTACAATTGGACTAAATCAACCACAACTAGCATTTTTCCACATCTGCACCCACGCCTTTTTTAAAGCTATATTATTTTTATGTTCAGGCTCAATTATTCATAGCCTCAATGATGAACAAGATATTCGAAAAATGGGGGGACTTCAAAAATCTTTACCAGTAACCACCTCCTGTCTCACAATCGGCAGCTTAGCATTAACAGGAACCCCCTTCCTATCTGGATTTTTCTCTAAAGATTCAATTATTGAAGCAATAAACACATCAAACTTAAACTGCTGATCCTTAACCTTGACACTAATTGCAACCTCCTTCACAGCCGTATACAGCTTCCGAATCATCTTTTTTTCATCAATAAATAACCCGCGACTAATAACCTTAGCCCCAATTAATGAAAATAATAAACTAGTAGTAAACCCAATTAAACGACTGGCATGAGGAAGCATTATTGCCGGCCTTATAATTTTACTTAATATATTTCCAATAAAACCGCAAGTCATAACTATACCAACTGTACTCAAAATTTTAGCCCTCCTAGTTACTATAGCCGGACTATTAATAGCAGTTGATATAATAAAAATGACCTCAAACATTGTAACCAAAAATAAACTTCATACATTCACTAACCTCTTAGCATTCTTTACTTTTACCTCTCACCGCCTGTCACCAAAATCAAAAATAATAGCAGGACAAAACCTAGCTACTATCATTACTGATATAACATGATACGAAAAATCAGGACCTAAAGGACTATCTAGCCAACAACTGCCACATATCAAAACCACTACAACTATTCAAACAGGCCTAATTAAAACTTATATATTAATATTTTTAACCTCAGCCCTAATTATATTAATTATTCTCCTACCTTACGGCACGCAAAGAGCCACGAGACACACCCCGTGTAATTTCTAATACTACAAATAAAGTTAAAAGTAAAGCCCAACCAGAAACAACTAAAAATACTGCCCCAGACACATATATTTCTCCAATCCCACTTGAATCACTAATAACATTATTAAAGCCAACGCTTATATTAGAGAACAAACCCTCAAATCCACTTCACACTCCAAAAAAATAAAAAGAGACTACTACACCTAAAATATACATAAAAATATAAGCTAATACAGACCAGTTACCCCAAGCCTCAGGATAAGGCTCAGCAGCCAAAGAAGCCGAATAGGCAAAAACAACCATTATTCCCCCCAAATAAATTAATAATAAAATAATAGATAAAAATGAAACACCAAAATCAACCAAAATTCAACATCCGCATACTGCCCCCACTACTAACCCAAAAGCAGCATAGTAAGGAGATGGATTAGAAGCCACAGCAACCAAACCAATTACTAAACCAGTTAAAGCTAAAAAACTTATATAGATCATTATTCTTATTTGGACTTTAACCAAACCCTTTGGCTTGAAAAACCAATGTTGTACTCAACTATAAAAACCTAATGGCCCACACAATACGTAAAACTCACCCTCTACTAAAAGTGATTAATAATTCTTTTATTGACCTTCCTGCTCCATCCAACCTATCCTATTTATGAAATTTTGGATCCTTATTAGGAATCTGCCTTATTACACAAATTCTAACAGGACTATTTTTAGCTATACATTATACTGCAGATACCTCCTCCGCATTCTCATCTGTAGCCCATATCTGTCGAGATGTTAATTATGGCTGAGCTATACGCAACATTCATGCCAACGGCGCCTCCATATTCTTTATCTGCATCTATATACATATTGGACGAGGAATATATTATGGCTCTTATATATATAAAGAAACCTGAAATATTGGAGTTATCCTATTATTTCTTGTAATAGCAACAGCTTTTGTAGGATATGTCTTACCCTGGGGACAAATATCTTTCTGAGGTGCCACCGTCATTACAAATTTACTATCAGCTATTCCTTACATAGGAGACACCCTAGTTCAATGAATCTGAGGGGGCTTCTCAGTAGATAAAGCCACTTTAACCCGATTTTTTGCCTTCCACTTTATTTTACCCTTCCTAATTGCTGGAGCAAGCATTGTTCACCTAATATTTCTCCATGAAACAGGATCAAACAACCCAACAGGACTAGAATCAAGCCCAGATAAAATCCCATTCCACCCCTTTTTCTCCTACAAAGATCTTTTAGGCTTCTTAATTATACTATTAACATTAATATTTATTTCCCTACTTTCACCAAATCTTCTCGGTGATCCAGAAAACTTTACACCTGCAAACCCCTTAGTTACCCCACCACATATTCAACCTGAGTGGTATTTTTTATTTGCTTACGCAATCCTACGATCAATCCCTAACAAATTAGGAGGAGTTATTGCACTATTAATATCCATCATAATTTTAATAGTAATCCCCATGCTACATACTTCTAAACAACGAAGCCTCCTATTTCGCCCTACAACACAAATCCTATTCTGACTATTAATTGCAAACACATTAATTCTCACCTGAATTGGAGGACAGCCAGTCGAACCCCCTTTTATTGAAATTGGACAAATTGCCTCAATTTTATATTTTATATTATTTATTCTAATAATTCCAATAATAGGCTTACTAGAAAATAAGCTTTTAAAGTGATGCTGATGTAGTTTAGAAAAATATTGGTCTTGTAAGCCAAAGAGCGGGAATAACATTCCCCCTCAGCCACAAATATGTATAATATAATTTACTGGCCTCTGCCACAAATATTATATATTATATTATATAATTTACTGGCCTCTGCCACAAATACTATATAATATAATATAATTTACTGGCCTCTGCCACAAATACTATATAATATAATTTAATATACTGGCCTCTGCCACAAATACTATATTATATAATTTAATATACTGGCCTCTGCCATAATACATACCGCTTACTACCATAATATTATACACCACTCTACTATATATTTAACAGTATATTACTACCATATATTTACACTATACCTATATAGACCTGAATTGAGGAGGGAAGTAGGGAGGTAAAGGATATTTAGGGTCGGGAGGTAGGGAAGTAGGGAAGTAGGGAAGGGTMGGGAAGGTAGGGAAGTAGGGAAGTAGGGGAAGTAGGGGAAGGTAGGGAAGGTAGGGGAAGGTAGGGAAGGTAGGGGAGGTAGGGAGGTAGGGAGGTAGGGAGGTAGGGAGGTAGGGAGGTAGGNAGGNAGGNAGGGAGGTAGGGAGGKAGGTAGGGAGGTAGGGAGGTAGGGAGGTAGGGAGGTAGGGAGGTAGGAATAAATAAGACAATCTATTAAAAGTAAATTCTATTAAAAGTAAATAAATACTATAAACAAAACATCATCAAGCAAGAAAGATTTCCACTTCCATTATCGACACCCAAGGCCGAAATTTTAAATTAAACTATAGCTTGATTAAATATTGCACACTAATGTTCTTGCTTAATTAATGTATATTATACTTCTATGTATATAGGGCATTAATTTATTTTCCCTATGAATAAGCTTTAGTAAAGTTTATGTTTCATTTTACTCATATAAGGTTTAACTAGTTTTCCTCTACTTAAAACTAATTTATGTATATATATACTTCTATGTATATAGGGCATTAATTTATTTTCCCTATGAATAAGCTTTAGTAAAGTTTATGTTTCATTTTACTCATATAAAGTTTAACTGGTTTTTCCCTACTTCATCAAGCTACTATTTTAAAACTAACCTTAATGAATATATCCTTCACCGGTTCCCCACTCTATTCGTACTTAGTAGTTTAAATATCTATGGCTATATATGTATAATTAACAGTATCTTACTTACCCTAGGGATTTGTTTTAGTACGGCTCCAGGCCTTAATTTGAATATATGTGGAGAAACCAACAACCCGCCCTCTACGATACGTTGTCATAAAACTAGGGACCTAGATGAGGGCCTGGTCATCCTATTATCTTCAGAGGCAGTTGGCTTGAATCTAAGGACTTGACAAAGGGGGCGACTGGGCCTTGACACCACCCGGCCACTGGTGATGATAGTTTAGACAGAGACGGAAGACTCCCCAACCCTCCTTTTCCGGCATCTTTAACTTTTTTTTTCTTTTGGGTTTTCAGCCAACCATTAGTAATGTCTGGTATTAACGGCCTAAAACGTGAACATCGCAATCCATATCCGTCCGGACAATGCACAATTTAGTCCTATTTAAATCATGATTGTTACACATATTTTGCCCCCCTTTTTGCTTCTCATTTTTTTCCATTTATCAGCTTTTCTCCTAAATAGAAGATTTTTTCCGATTTTTATGATTTTTTTGTGAAAAAAAATTTTATTTTTTTTTGTTAAAAATTTTTTCCAAGAGTAAACCCCCCCACCCCCCATGTGCCATGTGCCGTATGCCATATGCCATGTGCCTAATCAGTACCTATAATTTTTTGCCAACCCCCCAAACAAAAAACCTCAGAACCCACGAATGAAAAATACATATACAAGCAACTATGTTGTATATGTAGAAATATGATATATATATATATTTTANATAGTGTCCCANACAATATAACTTATATATTAAAAAATGAAAATATGCTACCTATATAATTACCCATTTATAGCTGTCCTACCCAGACGGCCCC